GATTCTTCAATCAATACAATATTTCTTGGGCGAAACAGAGGATATCTCGATCGGTGGAGAAAACGGGTAAATCCCATATGACCCAATATGTCTGACAAGTCGCACTATACGTCAACCCAAACTGCATCTTCCTCTCCAGGACTCCGAAAAGGTACTTTTGGAACACCAATGGGCATTAAATTAAAGAAAAAAAATGAAGTACTATACTTCACTTTAATATGGAAACGTAAGAATGAGTTTATTGTCTTCATTATTCTTTTTTTTTCTGTTTATTCTAGTTTATACATAAATTGGAAGGTTTTTAGAGAAAAACATAATGAATAAATAAAAATTTTAATGAAGGGATCGATCGTTCGAATAATAAACAAGTATACATGCATTCGTTCCCGCGCAACGGGACCAATGCTCCCATTGCGTATTGGTACTTATCGGGTATAGAATAGATCTGCTTATCTTTGTTCTTACGAACAGAATTCCGCCGTTATTTTCAACGGAATAGAATAAATAGTAACCTTTTCTCATACAGAATCCGCTGAAAAGGTTAGGTACATAGTGCAATGCGATAAAGTTACATAGTGTCTATTTTTCTTTGAGAAAGGGGTATTTCCATGGGTTTGCCTTGGTATCGTGTTCATACTGTAGTATTGAATGATCCCGGCCGATTGCTTTCTGTCCATATAATGCATACGGCTCTAGTTTCTGGTTGGGCCGGTTCGATGGCTCTATACGAATTGGCGGTTTTTGATCCCTCTGACCCCGTTCTTGATCCAATGTGGAGACAAGGTATGTTCGTTATACCCTTCATGACTCGTTTAGGAATAACCAATTCGTGGGGTGGTTGGAGTATTTCAGGAGGAACTATAACGAATTCGGGTATTTGGAGTTATGAAGGCGTGGCTGGGGCACATATTGTGTTTTCTGGCTTGTGCTTTTTGGCGGCCATCTGGCATTGGGTATATTGGGACCTAGAAATATTCTGTGATGAACGTACAGGAAAACCCTCTTTGGATTTGCCCAAGATCTTTGGAATTCATTTATTTCTCTCAGGGGTGGCTTGCTTTGGCTTTGGCGCATTTCATGTAACAGGCTTATATGGTCCTGGAATATGGGTGTCTGATCCTTATGGACTAACTGGAAAAGTACAATCTGTAAGTCCAGCGTGGGGCGCGGAAGGTTTTGATCCTTTTGTTCCGGGAGGAATCGCCTCTCATCATATTGCAGCGGGTACACTGGGCATATTAGCGGGCCTATTCCATCTTAGTGTTCGTCCGCCTCAACGTCTATACAAAGGATTACGTATGGGCAATATTGAAACTGTACTTTCTAGTAGTATCGCTGCTGTTTTTTTTGCAGCTTTTGTTGTTGCCGGAACTATGTGGTATGGTTCAGCAACGACCCCAATCGAGTTATTTGGTCCCACTCGTTATCAGTGGGATCAGGGATACTTCCAGCAAGAAATATATCGAAGAGTTGGTGCCGGACTAGCCGAAAATCTAAGTTTATCAGAAGCTTGGTCTAAAATTCCCGAAAAATTAGCTTTTTATGATTACATTGGTAATAATCCGGCAAAAGGGGGATTATTCAGAGCGGGCTCAATGGACAGCGGGGATGGAATAGCTGTTGGATGGTTAGGACACCCCGTCTTTAGAGATAAAGAAGGACGCGAGCTTTTTGTACGTCGTATGCCTACTTTTTTTGAAACATTCCCGGTCGTTTTGGTAGATGGAGACGGAATTGTGAGGGCAGATGTTCCTTTTCGAAGGGCAGAATCAAAGTATAGTGTTGAACAAGTAGGTGTAACCGTTGAGTTCTATGGTGGCGAACTCAATGGAGTCAGTTATAGCGATCCTGCTACTGTGAAAAAATATGCTAGGCGCGCACAATTAGGTGAAATTTTTGAATTAGACCGGGCTACTTTGAAATCCGATGGTGTTTTTCGTAGCAGTCCAAGGGGTTGGTTCACTTTTGGGCATGCTACGTTTGCTTTGCTCTTCTTTTTCGGACACATTTGGCATGGCGCTAGAACCTTGTTCAGAGATGTTTTTGCCGGTATTGATCCAGATTTGGATGCTCAAGTGGAATTTGGAGCATTCCAAAAACTTGGAGATCCAACTACAAGGAGACAAGTAGTTTGATACAAGATTGTTATGGTATCTTTTGCCTCTATTTTTTTTATTTGAATTTGAATAAGGTACCGAGAAATATTGACTTGAATCACCTTCTTTTCTTTGATTCTTTCCCCCTTTTTATATGGTAAGGTAAATGATTCCACTCAAACGAATAGGTGTGAAAGCTATAATTGTAAACCACGATCGAATCTATGGAAGCATTGGTTTATACATTCCTTTTAGTCTCGACTTTAGGGATAATTTTTTTCGCTATCTTTTTTCGAGAACCGCCTAAGGTTCCGACTAAAAAAATGAAATGATTTTTCATCATATCAACTGAAGTAATGAGTCTCCCATATCGGGAGGCTCATTACTTCAACTAGTCTAGTCCC